AAAAAGGAATGATCCGTCAGGTTCAGGATTGATCTCTGATAATGAGTTAGATAGTACCACTAAAAATCCGTTTTATTCCAAAGCAAGGATTCAACAATCATTTAGACAAAATCGCGGAACTATTCGTACGCTGTTGAATAGAAATAAGGAATCCCAATCGTTGATAATTTTGTCATCATCTAATTGTTTTTACATGGGTCCATTCAATGATGTAAAAGATCACAATGGAATAAAACAATCAATTAAAAAGGATCCTCTAATTCCAATTAGGAATTTGTTGGGCCCTTTAGGAACAGCCCTTCAAATTGCGAATTTTTATCCATCATTTGACCCCTTAATAACAATAACTCATAATCAGACCTCAGTAGCGGAATATTTACAACTTGCAAATTTAAAACAGACTTTTCAAGTACTTAAATATTATTTAATGGATGAAAATAGGAGAATTTATAATCTCGATTCACGCAGAAGCATCGTTTTGAATCCATTTAATTTGAATTGGTATTTTCCCCATGATAATTATTGTGATGAAACGTCCACAAAAATGAGTCTTGGGCAGTTTATTTCTGAACATGTATGTATAGCCAAAAACGGACCGCACTTAAAATCAGGTCAAGTTTTAATTGTTCAAGTTGACTCTGTAGTAATAAGATCGGCTAAGACTTTTTTGGCGACTCCGGGAGCAACTGTTCATGGGCATTATGGAGAAATCATTTACGAAGGAGATACATTAGTTACATTTCTATATGAAAAATCGAGATCTGGTGATATAACGCAGGGTCTTCCAAAGGTAGAACAAGTATTAGAAGTGCGTTCGATTGATTCAATATCGATGAGCCTAGAAAAGAGAGTTGAGGGTTGGAACAAACGTATAACAAGAATTCTTGGAGTTCCTTGGAGCTTCTTGATTGGTGCTGAGTTAACTATAGTGCAAAGTCGTATCTCTTTAGTTAATAAGATCCAAAAAGTTTATCGATCCCAGGGGGTACAGATCCATAATAGGCATATAGAAATTATTGTGCGTCAAATAACATCAAAAGTGTTGATTTCGGAAGATGGAATGTCTAATGTTTTTTTACCCGGGGAACTGATTGGATTGTTGCGAGCGGAACGAACGGGACGCGCTTTAGAAGAAGGGATCCATTATCGAGCCATTTTATTGGGAATAACGAGAGCATCTCTGAATACTCAAAGTTTTATATCCGAAGCAAGTTTTCAAGAAACTGCTCGAGTTTTAGCCAAAGCCGCTCTCCGGGGTCGTATCGATTGGTTGAAAGGCTTGAAAGAGAACGTTGTTCTAGGGGGTATGATACCCGCGGGTACCGGATTTAAAGGATTAGTGCACCGTTCAAGGCAGCACAGCAACAGTCTTTTGGAAACAAAAAAAAAGAAATTATTCGGGGGGGAAATGAGAAATATTTTCTTCCACCACAGAGAATTATTTGACTCTTGCATTTCAAAGAAGGTACATGATACATCAGAACGCTCTTTTATATAGGATTTAATGATTCTTAATTTTAATGATTCTTAAGATAAAAAAAAATAAGACTAACGGATTTATCCTCTTCATTATTTGTTTTTATTGTAGACATTTGATTTATTAATAGTAATAAAGGGAATAACGAATAGAAAGTAATAGCTTGGCTCGTGCATAAACGACCAATCCTCCGGTAGAAGAGAAGGTTCCATCGGAACAATTTTTGATTTCAACCCGTCTCTTTTTTTTTTAAAGAGAGGAAGTGTGAGGAGAAATGGCAAGAAGATATTGGAACATAAATTTGGAAGAGATGTTGGAAGCAGGAGTTCATTTCGGTCATGGTACTAGGAAATGGAATCCTAGAATGGCGCCTTATATCTCTGCAAAGCGTAAAGGTATTCATATTATAAATCTGACAAGAACTGCTCGTTTTTTATCAGAAGCTTGTGATTTGGTTTTTGATGCAGCAAGTAGGGGAAAACAATTTTTAATTGTTGGTACAAAAAATAAAGCAGCCGATTCAGTGGTGCGAGCTGCTATAAGGGCTCGGTGTCATTATGTTAATAAAAAATGGCTCGGTGGTATGTTAACAAATTGGTCCAATACAGAAACGAGGCTTCATAAGTTCAGGGACTTGAGAACGGAACAAAAGACAGGGAGACTCAATCGTCTTCCGAAAAGAGATGCAGCTATGTTGAAGAGACAATTATCTCGCTTGCAAACATATCTGGGCGGGATTCAATATATGACGAGATTGCCTGATATTGTAATCATCGTTGATCAGCAAGAAGAATATACTGCCCTTCGAGAATGTATCACTTTGGGAATTCCAACAATTTGTTTAATCGATACAAATTGTGATCCTGATCTTGCAGATCTTTCGATTCCAGCAAACGATGATGCTATAGCTTCAATTCGATTAATTCTTAACAAATTAGTATTCGCAATTTGTGAGGGTCGTTCTAGCTATATACGAAATCCTTGATTAATAATTAATAATAAGCTAAATAAATTTTTGGAACTCCATAGATTCATGGGGTCGGTTACTATTTCTGAATCGTACAAAAGAGATAAAAACGTGGATATTCTGTGATTCGTTTTTTGATATAATACCAAATATATAATTCGAAATATATAATTCGAAATATGTAATTCGAGTAGGCAAGTCCAAAAAGAAAGAGTTGAATCAAAATAATTCCTTTTTAAATTTTAAGTCAAGCTCTATTTCTGTCAGAGAGTAATATGAATATTATATCATGTTCTATCAACACACTAAATGGATTATACGATATCTCTGGTGTGGAAGTCGGCCAACATTTATATTGGCAAATCGGAGGTTTCCAAGTCCATGCCCAAGTCCTTATTACTTCTTGGGTTGTAATTGCTATCTTATTAGGTTCCGCCGTTATCGCAGTTCGGAATCCACAAACCATTCCAACCGACGGTCAAAATTTCTTCGAATATGTTCTTGAATTCATTCGAGACGTGAGCAAAACTCAGATTGGAGAAGAATATGGTCCGTGGGTTCCCTTTATTGGAACTCTGTTTCTCTTTATTTTTGTTTCGAACTGGTCAGGTGCTCTTTTACCTTGGAAAATCATACAATTACCGCATGGAGAGTTAGCCGCACCCACGAATGATATAAATACTACCGTTGCTTTAGCTTTACTGACGTCAGTAGCATATTTCTATGCGGGTCTTTCCAAAAAAGGATTGGGGTATTTCAGTAAATACATTCAACCAACTCCAATTCTTTTACCTATCAACATTTTAGAAGATTTCACAAAACCCTTATCGCTTAGTTTTCGACTTTTTGGGAATATATTAGCCGATGAATTAGTTGTTGTTGTTCTTGTTTCTTTAGTACCTTTAGTAGTTCCTATACCTGTCATGTTCCTTGGATTATTTACAAGTGGGATTCAAGCTATTATTTTTGCAACTTTAGCTGCGGCTTATATAGGCGAATCCATGGAGGGGCATCATTGACTAGTTTGTTTTTACAAGTACAAGTATCATCTTTTTTTTTTAGCTTAGCGAAACGCAATGTATGTGCAACTCTAGATAATCCACTTAGGGGATAGAAATAGACAAATCTTAGGTAATGAATTGGAATGAAAAAAAAGAAAGAGATCGAAAAGATCTTTTTCTTAAAATTCCAAGTTCACCATTTCTTTATTTTATTTATATCATAGTATGATTGTATCACTAACTATTTCTTTATTTTATTTTACTGTGAGGAACTTATCATGAATAATCCACTGATTTCTGCCGCTTCCGTTATTGCTGCTGGGTTGGCTGTTGGACTTGCTTCTATCGGACCTGGAGTTGGTCAAGGTACTGCTGCGGGCCGCGCTCTAGAAAGTATCGCGAGACAACCCCAGGCGGATGGAAAAATACGAGGTGTTTTATTGCTTAGTTTGGCTTTTATGGAAGCTTTAACAATTTATGGGCTGGTTATCGCATTGGCACTTTTATTTGCGAATCCTTTTGTTTAATCCTGTAAATCTGTTTAATCCTATAAATAGGAGATTGTTTTCTTAATTTTTTCTTAGGATTCGGGCTTACTCCTTTCTTTTTTTACGCCGTTGTTGGGATAATAACCTAAAGGAAGGATTAATTTCAGGATGAGGAATTAGCCCATTGACTCGTTTTCTTCCTTCCCTTTCTTAGTCCAAGGGACCCTCTTTTTAAGGAATGTTGCAGCAAATGGGGTCTTTCGCTATTGATCGATCCCTAATTCTTTGAATTCTAATAAGTATCATTATTATTGGGAATTTGAAATTGAAAAAAAAAAATACATTTCTATCTAGATAGAAATGTATTTTTTACTCTCATAGGTAAAGTCAAATTTTTTATTATAAAAAAATCGGAAATCTAGAGAATTTAGAATTAGAAAACTATAAAAAAAAAATATATATATATAAAATGGAATATATAGAATAATAGAATTAATGGAATCAATGGAAAAGGGGTGAAAATGATACAAAAAAAAGAAAAAAGTTCGTTTTTTTAAAATAGGAGATCATATGAAAAATGTAACCGATTCTTTCGTTTCTTTGGTTCACTGGCCCCCCGCCGGGAGTTTCGGGTTTAATACCGATATTTTTGCAACAAATCTAATAAATCTAAGTGTAGTACTTGGTGTATTGATCTTTTTTGGAAAGGGGGTGTTAAGTGATTTATTAGATAATCGAAAAAAGAGGATCCTGGATACTATTCGAAATTCAGAAGAACTACGCGAGGGAGCCATTGAGCAACTCGAAAAAGCCCGAGCTCGCTTACAGAAAGTGGAAACGGAGGCGGATCAGTATCGAACGAATGGGTACTCTGAGATAGAACAAAAAAAAGAAAATTTGATTAATTCAACTTATAAGATTTTGGAACAATTAGAAAAGAACAAAAACGAAACCATTCAGTTTGAACAACAAAGAGCGATTAATCAAGTCCGACAACAGGTTTTCCAACAAGCTTTACAACGAGCTCTAGGAGCTCTGAATAGTTGTTTGGACACCGAGTTACATTT